TGGGATTCACGTGCAATCATGAACGATTTAATAACTTCCACAGCGGATTCCGTAGAAATGTTTTGGATAAATAAGATTCATGGTCTCTTTCATAATGATTCTCGAGAATTAGAACATCAAAAGAATACGTTTGGCTTTAGCGGGAAATTTTTATTGAATTCGATTGGGAATTCCTTAACCTCAATCGATGAATTATCTTTTGAACACGCACGACGAATTGATTCAGAAAATCAAGCAAAATCTTTGAAATTTATATTCGATGTAATTTCAACTGATCCAAACGATCTAACAACAATTAGAAGGAAATCTATTGGAATGGAAGAAATCAGTAAAAGGGTTTCTCGTTGGTCATACAAATTGACAGACGATTTAGAAGAAGAGGAAGAAGAAAATGAAGAAGAATCGACGGAAGATCCCGAAATTCGTTCAAGAAAAGGCAAACGCGTGGTTATTTTTACTGATAACGGTCAGAGTACTAATTCCAGTACTAGTAATAATAATACTAGTAATAATAGCACTAATGATGAAGAAGAGGAAGTGGCTTTGATACGTTACTCACAACAATCGGATTTTCGCCGGGGTATAATCAAAGGATCCATGCGTGCTCAAAGACGTAAAACAGTTATTTGGGAAATGTTTCAAGCAAATGTGCATTCTCCACTTTTTTTTGATCGCATAGACAAAATATTTTTTTTTTCGTTTTTTGATATCTCTAAAATGATTAATCACATTTTTAGGAATTGGGTAGGAGAAAACCCAAAATTGCAAATTTCTTATTTTGAGGAGCAAGAGACAAAAGAAAAGGAGAAAACAAACGAAGAGAAAGAAGAAGAAAATGAACGAATAGCAATATCAGAAGCTTGGGATACCTTTATATTTACTCAAGCAATAAGAGGTTTCATGTTAGTAACCCAATCTTTTCTTAGAAAATACGTTATATTACCCTTATTGATAATAGCTAAAAATATTGGTCGTATGTTATTATTGCAATTCCCCGAATGGTACGAGGATTTGAAGGAATGGAATAAAGAAATGCATGTTAAATGTACCTATAATGGCGTTCAATTATCAGAAACAGAATTTCCCCAAAATTGGTTAACAGACGGTATTCAGATAAAGATTCTATTTCCTTTCTGTCTGAAACCTTGGCGAAGATCTAAAGTACGATCTCATCATAGAGATAGAGATCAGAAAATAAGGAAAAAGGAGAAAAAAGACAATTTTTGTTTTTTAACAGTCTGGGGAAGGGAAGCGGAACTACCTTTTGGGTCTCCCCGAAAACGACCTTCTTTTTTTGAACCCATTTTTAATGAACTCGAAAAAAAAACGAGAAAAGCGAAAAGGCAATTTTTTCAAGTTATAAGAGTTTTCAAAGAAAGAAGAAAAGGTTTTATAAAAGTTTCAAAAGAAAAAACAAGAATAGTTCTAGTTATAAACCTAATAATGAAAGAACTTGAAAAAGTAAACCCCATTTTCTTATTGAAATTGAGAAAGGTAAAAGTATATGAATCGAATGAAAACGAAAAAGATTCCAATATAAATAATAAGATTATCCGAGAATCGACCATTCGAATTCGATCCGCGAATTGTGTAAAGGAAAATTATTCACTCATAGAAACAAAAATGAAAGATCTTGCTAATAAGACAATCACAATTAGGACTCAAATAGAAGGAATCACAAAAGGCAAGAAAAAAATAGTTCGAGCTTGTGATGATAAAAGATCGGAATCAAAGAAGGATATTTGGCAAATATTCAAAAGAAAAAATATCCGAGTAATACGTAAATCAAATTATTTTATGAAATCCTTCGTTGAAAAAATATACATGGATATATTACTATGTATCATTAAGATTCCAAGGATCAATGCACAACTTTTCTTTGAATCAACAAAAAAAATTATCAACAAATCCATTTCCAACGCTGAAACAAATCAAGAAGGAATTGAGAAAACAAATAAAAATACAATGAACTTTATTTCGACTATAAAAAATCCGTTTTCTAATTTTTCTAATTGTAATACTAATATTAGTAATAAAAATATTAAGAATAATAATTGTGACTTATCTTCTTTGTCTCAAGCCTATGTATTTTACAAATTATCACAAAATCAATTACTTAACAAGTATCATTTGAAATCTGTACTTCAATATCACCACACCTATCCTTTTCTTAGGGATATAATCAAGAATTATTGTACGACACGAGGAATATTTGATTCCAAATCAAGGCAAAAAAAAATCCATAAGTCTGGAATGAATAAATGGAAAAATTGGTTAAGGGGTCATTATCAATACAATTTATCTCATACCAAGTGGGATCACTTAGTACCGAAAAAATGGCGAAATAGAGTCAATCAATGTCGTACGATTCAAAAGAAAGACTCAATGAAATTAGATTTATATAAAAAAGAAAAAGACCAATTAATTCATTACACGAAACAAAATTACTATGCAGTGGACTCATCGATAAGTCAAAAAGAAAAATGGAAAAAACATTACGGATATGATCTTTTGTCATATAAATATATAAATTATGGTAATAGTAAGGACTCGTATATTTCTGGATCAACATTACAAGTAGAGGACAAAAAAATTCCATATAATTTCAATACAAATACACTGAAATCCGAATCATTTTATAGATTGATAAGTATATCTATTAGTGATTATCTAGAAAAAAGATCTATTATTGATATGGACAAAAATATGGATAGAAAATTTTTTGATTGTAGAATTCTCTATTTTTGTCTTAGAAATAATATCGATATTGAGACCTGGGCCAATACGCATACCGGCACCAAGATTCATAAAAATGCTAAAACGGAAACTCCAAATTCTCAAAAATTTGAAAAAAAGGATCCTTTTTCTTTTACGATTCATCACAAAATCAACCCATCCAATCAAAAAAATATTTTTTTTGATTGGATAGGAATGAATCAAGAAAGGTTATATCATACCATATCAAATTTAGAACCTTGGTTTTTCCCAGAATTTGTACTACTTTTTGATGTGTATAAAATTAACCCGTGGATCATACCAATAAAATTACTTATTTTTCATTTGCATTTCTATGAAAAAAATATTAGTCAAAATGAAAAGATCGACGTAAATAAAAAAAAAAATATTTCTATATTAGCTAATCAAAAAGAATATCTTGAATTAGAAAATTCCAACCAAAAAAAAAACAAACAACAAGGTCAAGGAGATTTTGTATCAGATCTACGAAAACAAAACAAAAAGAAAAATCTTGAAGAAGATTACACGGGAGCAGACATTAAAAAAGGTAGAAAGAAAAAACAATTCAAGAGCAAGAAAGAAGCAGAACTGGATTTCTTCCTGAAAAAATATTTTCTTTTTCAATTAAGATGGGATGATTCCTTGAATCAAAGAATGATCAATAATATCAAGGTATATTGTCTCCTACTTAGACTGATAGATCCAAGAGAAATTGCTATATCCTCAATTCAAAGAGGAGAGATGCATCTGGATGTAATGTTGATTCAGAAAGACCTAACTCTTACAGAATTGATAAAAAGAGGAATATTTATTATCGAACCAATTCGTTTATCTATGAAAAAGGATGGAAAATCTATTATATATCAAACCATAGGTATTTCATTGGTTGATAAGAATAAGCGCCAAACTAATGGAAAATGCATAAGTGGATATGTTGAAAAAAAGAATTTTGATGGATCCATTGCACAACACAGCAATATGCTTGTGAATAGAAACAGAAATTATTTTTATTTCCTTGTTCCCGAAAATATTCTATCTCCCAGACGTCGTAGAGAATTTAGAATTTTAATTTGTTTCAATTCCCGGAATTGGAATGTTGTGAATCGAAATCCACTATTTTGCAATCAAAACAACATAAAAAACTGGGGACAATTTTTAAACGGGGAAAAGCATCTTAATACAGATGCAAATAAATTCATTAAATTCAAATCGTTTCTTTGGCCCAATTATCGATTAGAAGATTTAGCTTGTATGAATCGTTATTGGTTTGATACCAATAACGGTAGTCATTTCAGTATGTCAAGAATACATATGTATCCACGATTCAGAATTAGTTAATAGTATATTTCCTATATATCTATCGCATGCCATATTCGGTGGATAAAAACCGAAAGATATACACATACACCATGTTACATTCTGATAAATGTATCATCCCTTTCTATCCAAATCAAATTTGTAATTTGATTTGGATAAATTTGGATAAAATTAATATAAATTTTAAGTAGTGTATATGAAGAAATCCAAATTTTTTTGTACTAGATTCAAATAACTGGAACTAACTGGTATAATAATAATAATTATTTTTCCTGATCGGTAAAATCCACGGAAAAGAAAAAAATAGAAAAATTGGTTTTTTATGGTCAAAAATTCATTAATCTTAGCTATTCGACAAGAAAAAGAAAAAAATTGTGGATCTGTTGAATTTCAAGTATTCAGTTTTACGGATAAGATACGGAGACTCACTTCACATTTGGAATTACATAAAAGAGATTTTTTATCACAAAGGGGCCTACGGAAAATTCTGGGAAAACGTCAACGGCTACTGGATTATTTGTCAAAGAAAAATAGAGTACGTTATAAGAAATTAATTGGTCAATTAGGTATTCGGGAGTCAAAAACTCGTTAATTTTAAGGTTGGTTTGCATTTTTTTCTTTAGTTATTAGTAGTTATTAAATTTTTCATTTTGATGAACTTCGTTTGATAAATTCATGGAATAATGAATTAAGGAAGAAAAGATATGACTGTACCGGCTACAAGAAAAGATCTCATGATAGTTAATATGGGTCCTCATCACCCATCAATGCATGGTGTTCTTCGACTGATCGTTACTCTTGATGGTGAAGATGTTATTGACTGTGAACCCGTATTGGGTTATTTACACAGAGGGATGGAAAAAATAGCAGAAAATCGAACAATTATACAATATTTGCCTTATGTAACACGGTGGGATTATTTAGCCACTATGTTCACAGAAGCAATAACAGTAAATGCACCAGAACGATTGGAAAGTGTTCAAGTACCTAAAAGAGCCAGTTACATTAGAGTCATTATGCTGGAATTGAGTCGTATAGCTTCTCATTTATTATGGCTTGGGCCCTTTATGGCGGATATCGGCGCACAGACTCCCTTTTTCTATATTTTCAGAGAAAGGGAATTGTTATATGATCTATTCGAAGCTGCTACGGGTATGCGAATGATGCATAATTATTTCCGTATTGGGGGGGTTGCTGCTGATCTGCCTTATGGCTGGATAGATAAATGTTTGGATTTCTGTGATTATTCTTTAACAGGAATTGCTGAATATCAAAAACTTATTACACGGAATCCCATTTTTTTGGAACGAGTTGAAGGAGTAGGCATTATTGGTGGAGAAGAAGCAATAAATTGGGGTTTATCAGGGCCGATGTTACGTGCTTCTGGAATACAATGGGATCTTCGTAAAGTTGATAGTTATGAGTGTTACAAGAAATTCGATTGGGAAGTCCAATGGCAAAAAGAAGGAGATTCACTAGCTCGTTATTTAGTCCGAATCGGTGAAATGAAGGAATCTATAAAAATTATTCAACAGGCTCTAGAAGGAATTCCTGGGGGACCCTATGAAAATTTAGAAGTCCGGCGCTTTGATAGAGCAAAAAATGTCGAATGGACTAATTTTGAATATAGATTTATTACTAAAAAACTTTCACCCAATTTTGAATTGTCGAAACAAGAACTTTATGTAAGAGTAGAAGCCCCAAAAGGAGAATTAGGAATTTATTTGATAGGAGATAGTAGTGTTTTCCCCTGGAGATGGAAAATTCGCCCACCTGGTTTTGTCAATTTGCAAATTCTCCCTCAATTAGTTAAAAGAATGAAATTGGCCGATATCATGACGATACTAGGTAGTATAGATATCATTATGGGAGAAGTTGATCGTTGAAATGATAATTGATACGACAGAAGTAGAAGTACAAGCTATCAATTCTTTTTCTAGATTGGAATCCTTAAAAGAAGTTTATGGACTCATATGGATCTTTGTTCCCATTTTCGCCCTTCTATTAGGAATCACAATAGGGGTCCTAGTAATTGTGTGGTTAGAAAGAGAAATATCCGCAGCAATACAACAACGTATTGGGCCTGAATATGCCGGTCCGTTGGGGATTCTTCAAGCTCTAGCAGATGGGACCAAATTACTTTTTAAAGAGGACCTACTTCCATCTAGAGGAAATATTCGTTTGTTTAGCGTGGGACCGTCTATAGCGGTCATATCAGTTCTACTAAGTTATTTAGTAATTCCTTTTGGATATCGCCTTATTTTAGCCGATCTCAGTATAGGTGTTTTTTTATGGATCTCCATTTCAAGTATTGCTCCTATTGGACTTCTTATGTCAGGATATGGATCGAACAATAAATATTCCTTTTTAGGTGGTCTACGGGCTGCTGCTCAATCTATTAGTTATGAAATACCATTAACTCTATGTGTATTATCAATATCTCTACGTGTGATTCGTTGGAACATGATTATTTTCCCTTCTCTCTAGAAATAAAGTAAAGAGGTTGAATATATTGAATGGATATTTTCATTTTTTATTCATCATTAGGGTTGATGAGTTAAACTAGATAGTTATATGAGTAAAATCAAACTGCTTAGAAATTTGCAGTAAGAAGAGAAAATCTCATTCCCTATGTACAAGAATATAAACATAAGCAGTATATAAACTGTTTACCCCAAGATTAAGATTCTTTGACTAATTCTCATATCTTGAAGCGGGTACAAAAGATCAACGTATGGGGGTTCTACTACTTTTTTATATGTATTACCATACGGGGGATCAATCAAAAATCAGTGAACAGTTAGGAACACCAAGGTACACAAAAGATTAGTAATGGAGATAATATAAGGTATCAAAAAACGGTATTTTTATATTATATAAAATAAAACTTTGGATAAAACGAATCATAATGGGGACTTTAAGTTGGTAGAAATGACCAAGCAGTACTTCCCCACGATTCCGATCTAGAGTATGCTCCTATTCACTGATTAAAGAAATGACTATCAAAAACGAATTAATCCTTTATTTTTTTTTCAGAGTACCGTACCCTCCCTCTGAGAAAGAAGAACAGGAACAAAAGAAATATAATTCAAAAATAGAATGAGAAAAATGAATAAATAATAATGCAAAAGATCTTTTCTATACATAATATATAGAATTCTTATCATGAATTTTGAATTAATACCCAATTCTTTCTTTATAGTTATTGATAGAACATATTTATTGATATAACGAGTATTTTATTAAAAGATTAAGTTATTACCAAACAAAGATAAATTCAAATTGTAATGGATAAGATCAATTCGGAAGCACCTTTTATATTTGAGCAGACGGAATTTCATTGGTCTAATTTTTGGCTTCCCGATGTATATTTACCATCCAAATAAGATCCAAATAAGGATGGAGATAATATCGAGCAAGTCCTTACATTTATTTGTGGCCATAGAGGAGCCGTATGAAGCCGAGGTCTCATGTACGGTTTTGAAATAGCGATGCGAGCAGTGATGTTATTATCGACTATGATTATCTAACAGTTTAAGTACAGTTGATATAGTTGAGGCGCAGTCAAAATATGGATTTTTGGGGTGGAATCTGTGGCGTCAGCCTATCGGGTTTCTTGTTTTTCTAATTTCTTCTCTAGCAGAATGTGAAAGATTACCCTTCGATTTACCAGAAGCAGAGGAAGAATTAGTAGCAGGTTATCAAACAGAATATTCAGGTATCAAATACGCTTTATTTTACCTTGCTTCTTACCTAAATTTATTAGTTTCTTCATTATTTATAACAGTTCTTTACTTAGGTGGGTGGAATTTCTCTATTCCGTATATATCTATTCCTGAACTTTTCGGAATAAATCAAATGGATGGAGTCTTTGGAACGACAATTGGGATATTTATTACATTAGCTAAAGCTTATTTGTTTCTGTTCATTCCTATCGCAGCAAGATGGACTTTACCTAGAATGAGAATGGACCAGTTATTAAATCTTGGATGGAAATTTCTTTTACCTATTTCCCTGGGTAATCTATTATTGACAACTTCTTCCCAACTTGTTTCACTATAAATACTATAAAATAATAGAATAAGATAACGATATTCTAGATTCATAATCGATCTCAAACAAGAGAAAGAAACATCAATTTATTCACGGAGATCCACAATATGTTCCCTATGGTGACCGGGTTCATAAATTATGGTCAACAAACAATACGAGCAGCAAGGTACATTGGTCAAAGTTTCATAATTACCTTATCCCATACAAATCGTTTACCTGTAACTATTCAATATCCTTATGAAAAATCGATCACATCGGAGCGTTTCCGTGGTCGAATCCACTTTGAATTTGATAAATGTATTGCTTGTGAAGTATGTGTTCGTGTATGTCCCATAGATCTACCCGTTGTTGATTGGAAATTTGAAAAAAATATTAAAAAGAAACAATTGCTTAATTATAGTATTGATTTTGGGGTCTGTATATTTTGTGGTAACTGTGTCGAGTATTGTCCAACAAACTGTTTATCAATGACTGAAGAATATGAACTTTCTACTTATGATCGTCACGAATTGAATTATAATCAAATTGCTTTGGGTCGGTTACCAATGCCAGTAATTGGAGATTACACAATTCAAACAGTTATGAATTCGACTCAAATCAAAATAGACAAGGATAACCCCCTTGATTCAAGAACGGTTACTGATTACTAAGATTTCCTTTTGATATAAAGGATCCAAGCCCCCTTTTTTTGTTGGTCAGAAATTACAAATAATAACTATTGATTGTTGAGAATCACTCTTTGTTTTAAACTGAGAATATGGTTTAGTGATGATTTTGAAATAGAAAATTCCAACTATTCTTTTCTTTTTTCTTTTAGATAAAAATAGAAAATAGATAAAAAGGAAAGTAGGATTGGCCAATAACTTTAATAACTTTATCTATATCTACATTAATCCATATTAAGATTGAATTCAATTAGGAACTCATCATATACAAGAAAAAAAATAAAGGTAACACCCTTTTATTTCCTGGACTATTTAGTAAGGTCATGAAATATTTCGACTTATTTATCTGTTATACATAATGGATTTACCTGGACCAATACACGATATACTTGTAATATTTCTGGGATTAGTTCTTATATTAGGAGGTCTAGGAGTAGTATTATTTACCAATCCAATTTATTCTGCCTTTTCGTTGGGATTGGTTCTTGTTTGTATATCCTTATTCTATATTCTATCAAACTCCTATTTTGTAGCTGCCGCACAGCTCCTTATTTATGTAGGAGCCATAAATGTCTTAATCATATTTGCTGTTATGTTCATGAATGGTTCAGAATATTCGAACGATTCCTATTTTTGGACTGTTGGAGATGGAGTCACTTCACTGGTTTGTATAAGTATTCTTTTTTCACTAATTACTACTATCTTAGATACGTCATGGTACGGAATTATTTGGACTACAAGATCAAATCAGATTATAGAACAGGACCTTATTAGTAACGTTCAACAAATTGGAATTCATTTATCAACCGATTTTTATCTTCCGTTTGAACTCATTTCTATAATTCTTTTAGTTTCTTTGCTAGGTGCAATTACTATGGCTCGTCAATAAGAAATACTTAGAATTAATACAATTATTAGAAATTCGAAATCCAATGAAAAAGGAAAAGTTTTAAATTTAATCTACTGCTAATACCCTCTTTTTTCTGTAATTACTCGATTCTGGTCAATCAAATCGGTTGAATTGTTGTTCATATTGAAATGAATCGAGATTCATGAGGAGTTAGCCAATGATGTTTGAACATATACTTTTTTTGAGCGTCTACTTATTTTCTATCGGTATCTATGGATTGATCACAAGTCGAAACATGGTTAGAGCACTTATGTGTCTTGAGCTTATACTAAATTCGGTTAATATAAATCTCGTAACATTTTCTAATATATTTGATAGTCGCCAATTAAAAGGAGACATTTTCTCAATCTTTGTTATAGCCATTGCGGCTGCGGAAGCAGCTATTGGGCTAGCTATTGTTTCGTCGATTTATCGTAACAGAAAATCAACTCGTATCAATCAATCAAATTTGTTGAATAATTAGTAATAACTATCATATAAATATAAATAAAGACATAAATAATATAATAAAATAATATAAATAAAATATAGATATAAATTATTTCATTTTTTATTCTTTATTTTTATAGTAATATGTATAGTAATATATTTTTATATTACTATTGAAATAGTGATGATCTGTTGGCCAATGTCAATGTGAAGTCATATGTGTGACTTGTATAATCATGGTTGTTGAAACGGAAATCAAAGTCTCTTGGTCCTTTCTCATGAACAGATTTAGAAATATATTGATTTTTAACATTAGATTTTTTGATAAACCATTGATTCGTCTGGTGTCTACAATACAATATAAATATATAATTCATTTCCTCCTGATTTTACTTTACCAGATCGAAAATTTTTTATGTTCAAAACTGGAATTTATAGACCCAATGTCACATTCAGTAAAAATTTATGATACATGTATAGGGTGTACTCAATGTGTACGAGCCTGCCCCACAGATGTATTGGAAATGATACCTTGGGACGGATGTAAAGCTAAGCAAATTGCTTCCGCGCCAAGAACCGAGGACTGTGTAGGTTGTAAGAGATGTGAATCCGCTTGTCCAACAGATTTTTTGAGTGTCCGCGTTTATTTATGGCATGAAACAACTCGCAGCATGGGTCTATCTTATTGATACGTTATAAAAAACTCCACTTGAATCATTTGATTCCTTTTTACCGACAAAAACCCGTACTCGAGAAAATATATTATTCCGAGCACGGGTTTTTTGGTCAAAATGCATCTTGTCTTTATCACGAGTTATTTCCCTTGGTTAACACTACTTGTAGTTTTGCCGATATTCGCGGGTTCTTCAATTTTCTTTCTTCCTCATAGGGGGAATAAGGTATTTAGGTGGTATACTATATGTATATGCTTATTAGAACTCCTTCTAACAACCTATGTGTTCTGTTATCATTTCCAATTGGATGATCCATTAATTCAATTGGAGGAGGATTTTAAATGGATAAATATTTTTGATTTTCACTGGAGACTGGGAATCGATGGACTTTCCATAGGACCTATTTTACTGACAGGATTTATCACTACTTTAGCCACTTTAGCAGCTTGGCCTGTTACTCGAAATTCGCAATTGTTCTATTTCCTGATGTTAGCAATGTACAGTGGTCAAATAGGATTATTTTCTTCTCGAGACCTTTTACTTTTTTTTCTCATGTGGGAGTTAGAATTAATTCCTGTTTACTTACTTTTATCCATGTGGGGAGGAAAGAAACGTTTGTACTCAGCTACAAAGTTTATTTTGTACACTGCGGGGGGTTCCATTTTTCTCTTAATAGGAGTTCTAGGTATGGGTTTATATGGTTCCAATGAACCGATATTGGATTTTGAAAGATTAGCTAATCAGTCATATCCTGTGACATTAGAAATAATATTCTATTTGGGCTTCCTTATTGCTTATGCTGTCAAATTGCCGATTATACCCCTACATACATGGCTACCAGATACCCATGGGGAAGCACATTACAGTACATGTATGCTTCTAGCTGGAATCTTATTAAAAATGGGGGCATATGGATTGATTCGGATCAATATGGAATTATTACCGCACGCCCACTCTATATTTTCTCCCTGGTTGGTGATAATAGGGACAATACAAATAATCTATGCAGCTTCAACCTCTCTTGGTCAACGCAATTTAAAAAAGAGAATAGCCTATTCTTCTGTATCTCACATGGGTTTCATAATTATAGGAATTGGTTCTATAACCGACATGGGACTCAACGGAGCCGTTTTACAAATACTCTCTCATGGATTTATTGGTGCTGCACTTTTTTTCTTGGTAGGAACGAGTTGTGATAGAATACGTCTTGTTTATCTCGACGAAATGGGGGGGATATCCATCCCAATGCCAAAAATATTTACCATGTTTAGTAGTTTCTCGATGGCTTCTCTTGCATTGCCAGGAATGAGTGGTTTTGTTGCAGAATTAGTAGTATTTTTTGGAATAATTACCAGTCCAAAATATCTTTTAATGCCCAAAATACTAATTACCTTTGTAATGGCAATTGGAATGATATTAACTCCTATTTATTTATTATCTATGTTACGTCAGATGTTTTATGGATACAAACTATTCAATGTTCCAAACTCCAATTTTGTGGATTCTGGGCCACGAGAACTATTTGTTTCAATCTGTATCTTTTTACCCGTAATAGGGATTGGTATTTATCCTGATTTTGTTCTTTCGCTATCAGTTGACAAGGTACAAGCTATCCTATCTAATTATTTTCATAGATAGTTTTCATTAATCAGATAGAAAACAAAGTCTTAGAATTTTGAATTTGAAGATTTTTGAGCTGTACAACACAAAAAAATAAAGTGAATTAGAATTCGAAAATTATAATAAGATATATTCCGAGTTTTTGAGAACCATTTGAATGATTCCTTGATTCAAATGGTTCTCAAAAACCTGCACAAACTTTATATTACGTATAGTACGACGGTCTTATGTATTCCTCATGGAATTTATTAAATTAGATGTTAATGTGAATGAACCATAACTATGTAGACCTATTCCTAATAGATTGATCCCAAAATAGCATATCCAAATTATAAGAAATCCTATAGACGCTACAAGTGACGAATTCGTACCTTGCAAACTTTGATTTGTTCTAGTATGTGAATAAATCGCGAATATGGTCCAAGTAATAAATGCCCAAGTTTCTTTGGGGTCCCAATTCCAATAAGATCCCCATGCCTCGTTAGCCCATACTGCTCCAGAAAGAATACCTATGGTTAAAAAGGTAAACCCTAAACTAATGACACGATAACTCCAATAATCCAAACGCTGAGTTAATTGATATTTGTAATAATTTCGAAATGGAACAAAAGAAGTGTGTTTAAAAACATTTTTTTTTTTGTTCAAGTATTCGATTTTGTCAAAGAAAAATGACTTAATCTTAATTAAGAAAATTTTTCTTTGACAAAAAATATCGATGTTTTTACGAAATGTAATGACTAGAAAAGCGACTGATAATAACGACCCACATAAAAGAGCTGCATAGCTCAATAACATCATACTTACGTGCATCATTAACCACTGAGATTGTAGAGCAGGTACTAATCTTGACGATTGATGCATTTCACTTGAAAGACCCGATGTGGCGAAACCTTGGGTAAAAATGGCACTTGGGGCGGTTATTGCGCTTAAATCATTTTTATGATTCCATATCTTGGAAATTAGATGAATAATGGAAAAATTCCACGAAAGGAAGATTAAAGACTCGTATAAATTACTTAATGGAAAATGTCTCGAAGAAATCCAACGAGTAACTAATAATCCTGTTATAGAAAAAAAAGTAACTATCATTCCTTTTTCCGACGAATCACGCAACCCTATGATTTCGTGTACTAATAGGGTCATCAAATGAATCGTAATCACAATTGAAATGATCGAAAAAGAGAGATGAGTTAATATATGTTCTAAAGTCACAAATATCATACATAAAAAAGGTCCCATTACAGAATGGAAATCGGGAATTAAATACATTATAGGATCCATTGTATCTTTTTTACAGTATGCCGCCACTCGGACTCGAACCGAGATGCTCTAGCACTGCTTCCTAAGAGCAGCGTGTCTACCGATTTCACCATAGCGGCTTACTTGAAATAATAATAATCAATTCATGTTGAATCGTCTAGATCTAGATTCAAGGATTCAATATAGTTTAGGAAATATTAGAACTGATAAATAAGAGCTCTTTTAAATTCATCTTTGAATTTTCAATAATTTTTACTTAGGTTAGTATCATCGTAGGTTCAGTTTTAAGAATCCACTTTTACGTACTATCTGTATATTAAGTTCTCTCGGAACACTTGTAACTTGAAATACAAATTTTGTTTTCAGTCGAAACAGAAACTAAGAATTGTGAATTGTCCTCTTTTTATATTTTTTATTTATTTTGAATTGAATCCACGAAATCAGATAAATGAAAAAACAAATTGTCAAAGAGATTTTTTTTCTAAACGAACAAAAAAAAATAAATAGGATTTCATATGTATCACAATTCAATTACAAAATTGAAGTAATTTTTCTAACAATTTGGAGACTTTTCTTAGTATCATTAAGTATTAATTAATTAATTTAAATATTTAAATATATTTTAAATATATAATATAAAATTAATATAATACTTTTTGTTGTTTGTTGTGTACATAATTTCTAAATAAAATTATGATAATATTTATGAAACCAACTTGGTCTTGAGTTAGGCATATAATAAAACAAAAGAGTTTCAGCATCCATCACAATTTTCTTTTCACAACGGAAAAATAGAATGAACAAAGATTTTTCCATTGTGAAAAGAAAATGAATAGGAAAAAAACATCTCACGAATTAATAAATAGATTCTAATAAAAACTAGAATGAAAAAAGATAATGATACTTAGAACCGACAGATAGAGAAATTCTTATTCTACATATCATAGCAGCTAGTTCTAACTAATATTGTATTGAGTTCAATACATCAATACATTTAGTTAAAGGAAATTATTCATATTCCAAAATTGGAAATTCTTCTAGCCATGGAAATTCCGATTATTCCAAGATTTTCTTATTTGTTTGTCGCACAAAAAAACTTTTTGAATCTCCAGTAGAAACTGACTTTGCTAAAGAAAAAGCTTTTATTGCAGCTAAATATCCTTTTTTCTTCCAAATATTTCTACGAATACGTTTTTTTGATATAGAAGTACGTTTTTTTGGAACTGCCATTAAAAAAAAAAGAGTTACTAATTTTTATTGTTGTATGTGAAAGACATGTATTGCTCAAAATAGATCGTTCTTTTTAGTCATTTTCTATACTTAACTTAATTTCGTCGATAATAGTTTTTTCATAACATACAATACAAATATATTATTTATATATAAATATATGTTTTATATATAAATATATAAATAACATGCATGTCACATATATAACAATGTCACATATTAACACACTAGGCAAAAAACTAGAAGAAAGGGGGGGAAAATTCGAAAAGGAATTTTTATGACTATTAGTTTGGAATTGAATAAGCTCATATTACCGTGTCTATAATTGAAATTCAAACTTAAACTACAATTACTACAATTAGTGGTTAATATGTTAAACAAGACATTCTATTACCTAAGAAGGAGAACCTCAATTTTTAGTTTTTTTCAGTTCTATACGAAATAAAGAGTATTATAATATTTTATAATATTTCTGATACTTTCTTATTGGATTGGAATCCAATCAATTAGTTCCGCAATGGGTTAGGTAATTACTACAAATAAAATCACTAGAATAACTAGGTCTTTTTTTTTTTTTTGAGTCGATTTATTGAAGCATACTATGATTTATATTCTACTGTTTTGGTATGATTGTTTTTACTTACTATACTTTTTTACTTACTATACTATAGTATATGATATAATTACATATTGCCAGAATAGGATGGTAGTATAGTCGTAGAATGATTCAAAATCTCATATTTCCCATTTTTTTTTATTTTATTAACTATCTTTCTTTAGTTGATTATTTAGTTAAAGTTAATAACAATGAAAAATCAAAATAGTTGAGTTTTTCATATCTTATCTTTTTTTGTTGATTTTTTTATTGTTCCTTTCGAAAGCGATAAGAATTGATGAATCGGAAACAATTAAATTATAAGAAAAAAAATGAAAATTTGTTTTTTTTATGGAACATACATATAAATATGCATGGATAATACCCTTTCTTCCATTTCCAGTTACTATGTTAATAGGCTTTGGACTTCTCCTTATTCCGACAGCAACAAAAAATATTCGTCGTATGTGGGCTTTTCCGAGTGTTTTGATGCTAAGTATAGCTATGGCATTTTCGGCCAATCTATCCATTCAGCAAATAAATGGAAATTTTATCTATCAATATCTATGGTCTTGGACCGTCAATAATGATTTTTCTTTAGAGTTCGGACACTTGATCGATCCACTTACTTCTATTATGTCAATATTAATTACTACTGTTGGAATCATGGTTCTTATTTATAGTGACAATTATATGTCTCACGATCAAGGATATTTGAGATTTTTTGCCTATATGAGTTTTTTCAATAGTTCTATGTTAGGATTAGTTACTAGTTCCAATTTGATACAAATTTATATTTTTTGGGAACTTGTAGGAATGTGTTCCTATTTATTAATAGGTTTTTGGTTCACACGACCGAGTGCGGCAAGTGCTTGCCAAAAAGCTTTTGTAACCAATCGTATAGGGGATTTTGGTTTATTATTAGGAATTTTAGGACTTTATTGGATAACTGGTAGTTTAGAATTTCGGGATTTGTTCGAAATAGTTAATAACTTGGTTCATCATAATGGAGTAAATTCCTTATTTGCTACTCTGTGTGCTTCTTTTTTATTCGTTGGTGCAGTTGCTAAATCCGCACAATTCCCCCTTCACATATGGTTACCTGATGCTATGGAAGGACCCACTCCCATTTCTGCTCTTATACATGCTGCTACTATGGTAGCAGCGGGAATTTTTCTTGTAGCTCGGCTTTTTCCTCTTTTCATAGTTATACCTTCCATAATGAATATCATTTCTTCAATAGGCGTAATAACAGTACTATTAGGAGCTACTTTGGCTCTTGCTCAAAGAGACATTAAAAGAAGTTTAGCTTACTCGACAATGTCTCAATTGGGTTATATTATGTTAGCTCTGGGTATAGGTTCTTATCGAGCCGCTTTATTCCATTTGATCACTCATGCCTATTCGAAAGCTTTATTGTTTTTGGGATCCGGATCAATTATTCATTCAATGGAACCCATTGTTGGATATTCACCAGATAAAAGTCAAAATATGGTTCTTATGGGCGGCTTAACAAAATATGTTCCAATTACAAGAATTACCTTTTTATTAGGTACACTCTCCCTTTGTGGTATTCCGCCTCTTGCTTGTTTTTGGTCCAAAGATGAAATTCTTAATGATAGTTGGTTGTATTCACCAACTTTCGCAATAATAGCTTCCTTTACAGCGGGATTAACCGCATTTTATATGTTTCGGATGTATTTACTTACCTTTGATGGACATTTGCGCATTCATTTTCAAAATTACAGTAGCACTAAAAATAGTTATTTCTATTCAATATCTTTATGGGGAAAAAAAGTGCCAAAAGAAGTCAATAGAAATTTACTTTTATCAACAATGAATAATAAGGTCTCCTTTTTTTCAAAGAATACATATCAAATTGATGATAATGGAAGAAATAGAATACGATACTTTAGTACTCACTTTAGAAATAAATATACTTACACCTATCCTCATGAGTCGGACAATACTATGTTATTTCCTCTGCTTGTATTGGTACTATTTACTTTAT